GGAATACCACAAAATCGATGAAACGGAAGAAATCCGAGTGAATCGAAAGGAAGATGAAGTCCACTCAAGATTTCTGGAAAATAGAGACCCTTTTTTCAAAGAAAAACCTCTTGCTTTTATCCGGAGAATAGCCAACAACTGTTTCCATCGAATGAATAATGGATCCAGACCCTAAAAATAATAATGCTTTAGTAATTAAATGAAATAAAGCACTTCGATACGACCCTATATCCTAAAGCTAACCCCAATTGAGACATTGTCAATGTCAATATAGGCTAAATCCTTTTTAATATATTTTTGGGCAAGAGCTAAAGTAGCTCCTAATAAGATGGTGATTATTCCTATCAACGAGATAAAATTCATTATATTATTTATATTTATATATTATATTATTTATATATTATTTATATTATATAGGATATAACTATGAAAAGAGGAATAAGGCGAGCTACAAGAAAAACTCCCGCTGCTACCATGGTAGCAGCATGTATCAGAGCCGAAATAGGAGTGGATCCCTCCATGAGGTAACCATACATGAAGGGGAAATTGTGCAGATTTGCCGACTGCACCGACAAATAATAGAGTAACACACAAAGTAACAAAAGGAAAATTGACTTCATGATTATAAATCAAGTTATTGAATATTTCGAATAAATCCCGAAATTTAAAACTACCTGTTATCCAATAAACCCCCCCAATTCCTAATAATAAACCAAAATCCCCTATACGATTACGATTATTTACAAACGCTTTTTTACAAGCACTTGCGGCAGGAGGTCGTGTGAACCAAAACCCTATTAATAGATAGGAGTACATTCCAACCAATTCCCAAAAATAAAAATTTGTATAAAATTTGAACTAGTCACTAATCCCAACGTCGAAGTACTGAAAAAACTCATATAAGCAAAAAATCTCAAGTATCCTTGATCATGGGCGATCGTGGGCCATATAATTATCACTATAAATAAGAACCATAATTCCAACAGTAGTGATTAACAGTAACATAATAGGAGTAAGTGGATCAATCAAGTAGTTGAATTCGAAAGAAAAATCATTATCGAGGACCCAAGACCATACATATTGATAGATAGAACTGCTATTTATTTGTTGAATAGACAAATTAACTGAAAAAATCATGACTATACTTAACAATAAAATACTCGGAAAGGCCCACATACGACGAAGGTTTTTTGTTGCTGTCGGAAAAAGAAGAAGTCCCACCCCTAATTAGCATAGGAACCGGAAGTGGAACGAAAGGTATAATCCATGCGTATTGATATATTTGTTCCATAAAAAAAAAAAGTTTTATAATTCTTAATTAATGTTTTTTGTTTCCGATTCAATATACTTTTAAAAAAGGAGTGAATAAAAAAACCAAGATATGCACTAACTTACAATATCAATATAATTTTTTTTTAACTTATTCTTTCTGAGTTTCTGCTAAATACTTCAAATATTGAAATAAAGAAGTTCTAATCGGTCAAATGAAAGAAAGAAACAAATTAAAATTAATAGTCTCTTTAGAATTTGAAAATTCTAGTCAAATTGGACATATTTTTAACCCACCTTATCTACTCCTTTAGTTTTTAGTTTAAATTTTTTTTGACCAATAGATGTCTTTCACATCCAGCTATACCAACGAGTAATTTCTTAATTTTTATTTAAATGGCAGTTCCAAAAAAACGTACTTCTGCATCAAAAAAGCGTATTCGTAAAAACTTTTGGAAAAAGAAGGGTTATTGGACAGCGTTAAGGGCGTTTTCCTTAGGGAAATCTCTTTCAACCGGTAATTCTAAAAGTTTTTTGAGCGACAAACAAAAAAATAAGTAATAAAACATAACAAGTCGAAATAATCTACATCGGTCTGACTCGATTTTTGAGTTATTTCGGGCCGAAAGTCCAACTCTTCAATTCCATTTCCTATTGAGTGACTCAATAGGAAATGGAATGCGTTCCGCTCTTAAAATTTAAATATAATATTATAAAATAAATCTATAGAATAAGAATTTTTTTATTTCAAATTGAAAAAACAAAGAATACTTGCTTTTTTTTAGTATATTTCCTAATTTACAAGCATTCTTTTCCCCACCAACCTATTTGATTTGGAATATAATGAATTAATAGGGTTTTCTTTTTTGTACAACCTTCTGACTTTTCTAAATCCCTTTTTTCTCAATTCCTATTTTTTCTCAATTCCTATATAGATTATAGATCCCATCTATATCTCGATATCAATCCACGCAAAACACTTAGTGAAGATATTCTGGATAAAAGGCGTGTCAATTTAAAATGATTCAAAATGGGTTCTTTTTTTTGGGGGGTTCTATCCCTTAATTTATAGTAGGACTATCTAGTTTTACAAGAGTTCAACACAATAGAAAACCCTAGCTAAAACTCAAATAATGAACGTTCAAATACCTAGTTGAACGGATTTTTATTCATCGATTTTAATCTTTCCTAAAAAAATATTACACCCAATTGAATTCTAAAATCTAGACGATTGATTAGCCACGGGCTATTATGAATTCAAGACAAGCCGCTATGGTGAAATTGGTAGACACGCTGCTCTTAGGAAGCAGTGCTAAAGCATCTCGGTTCGAGTCCGAGTGGCGGCATGTGATTTACTAAAAAAAGTAAACGGATCCTATAATGAAAATGAATTAAGTTCCCTACTTTGTTCTGATTTTATAATTTATAAATTTCTTTTTATTTATTTTTATGATATTTTCAACCTTAGAGCACATATTAACTCATATTTCTTTTTCGATTGTTTTAATAATAATTATAATTCATTTGATAATCTTTTTAGTCGATGAACTCGTAAAACTATATGATTCGTCCGAAAAAGGCATGATAATAACTTTTATCTGTATAACAGGATTCTTAATTACTCGTTGGGTTTATTCGGGACATTTTCCAATAAGTGATTTATATGAGTCGTTAATCTTTCTTTCATGGAGTTTTTCCCTTATTCATATAGTTTCACATTTCAAAAAAAAAAAAATATGCTAAGCACAATAATCGGCCCAAGTGCTATTTTTGCGCAGGGCTTTGCTACTTCAGGTCTTTTAACTGAAATACGCGAATCCCAAATATTAGTACCCGCTCTTCAATCCGAGTGGCTAATAATGCACGTAAGTATGATGATATTAGGCTACACAGCCCTTTTATGTGGATCATTATTATCAATATCTCTTCTAGTCATTACAGTAAAAAAAAAGATAAAGTTTTTTTCTACAAGTAATCATTTTTTAAATAAGTCGTTTTTTTTTGGTGAGATCAAATATATGAATGAACGAAGTAATTTTTTTCAAAATACTTCTTTTTTTTCTCCAAGGAATTATTACAGATCACAATTAATTCAACAGTTGGATTATTGGAGTTATCGGGTTATTAGTCTAGGGTTTATCTTTTTAACCACAGGAATTCTTTCGGGAGCGGTGTGGGCTAACGAAGCATGGGGATCCTATTGGAGTTGGGACCCAAAGGAAACTTGGGCTTTTATTACTTGGATCCTATTCGCGATTTATTTACATATTCGAACAAATATAAAGTGGAAGGGTACAAATTCGGCAATTGTGGCGTCTATTGGATTTTTTATAATTTGGATATGCTATTTTGGAGTCAATCTATTAGGAATAGGACTACATAGTTATGGTTCATTTACATTTAATTGAATTCAAAAAAAGGGTCCAGAAATAGAAAAGTGTATATTGCATATCATATAAAAAACTTTGTATGAACTGGGGAGAACCCGGCGAATTACTAAAATATTTTAGTAATTCGCCGGGTTCTCCCCAGTTCACATTCATTATTCATTTTTTTTACTTAACATAAAAGAAAAGGGCTACTTTTTGTTATTATATATTATATAACGAACATTTTTTTTATTGTTTCTTACGAATAATAACTATTTATAAAAAGAATTAGATAGAATAACTTCAACCTTTTCAACTGATAGTGAAAAAAGGAAATCAGGGTACATGCCAATACCCAGCAGGGTTAAAAAAATAGAGATCAAAAGAAATAACTCCCGCGGCCCAGAATCGTAAAAATAAGAGTTTGAAATATTAAATATCTTGTATCCATAGAACATCAGAACATCTGGCGTAACATAGATAATAAATAGGAGTTAATATCATTCCAATTGCCATTACAAAAGTAATTAGAGCTTTTGTCATTAAAAGATATTTTTGACTAGTAATTAGCCCAATAAAGACTATAAATTCGGCAACAAAACCACTCATACCCGGTAATGCAAGGGAGGCCTCGAAAAGCTACTGAACATCGTGAATATTTTTGGCATTGGGATAGCTATTCCACCCATTTCGTCAAGAGAAACAAGCCATATTCTATCATAAGTCGTTCCGGCCAAAAAAAAAGTGCAGCGCCAATAAACCCATGAGAGATTATTTGTAAAAGGGCTCCGTTGAGCCCCATATCAGTAATAGAACCATTCCTATAATTATGAAACCCATATGAGATACGCAGGAATAGGCTATTCGTTTTTTAAAATTCCGCTGCCCGAGAGATGTTGAATCTACATAGATTATTTGTGTTGCGCCTATTATTAGCTATTAGCAACCAGGGGGAAAATATAGAATGAGCATGCGAGAATAATTCCATATTGATTCGAACTAATCCGTACGCTCTCATTTTTAATAAGATTTCGGCTAAAAGCATACAAGTACTATAATGCGCCTCTCCACGGGTATCTGGTACCCATGTATCTAAGGGTATGGTTGGTAGTTTGACAGCAAAAGCAATAAAAAATCCAATATAAAATATTATTTCCAAGGCCAGGGGATAGCACTGATTAAGTAATATTTCAAAAGTAAATGTTGGTTCAGTAGAACCATATAAACCAATGGCCAGAACTCCCATTAAAAGAAAAAGAGAGCCCCCACCGTGTACAAAATAAATTTTGTAACCGAGTACAGACGTTTTTTTCCTCCCCACATGGATACAAGTAGATAAACGGGAATTAATTCTAACCCTCGCATGAGGAAAAAAGTAAAAGGTCCCGAGAAGAAAATAATCCTATTTGCCCACGGATCCATTTATAATCTTCCACTAGTTGGATTAACGAATAATCCGCTTGGAAATGATAGCAGAAGGCATAAGTCGTTAGAATAGATTATAAAATACATATAGTATACCGTCATATTAATTTATTTCCTCTATGTGTAAGAAATAAAATTAAAGAACTCGCAAATATTGGTAAAACTACAATTAATGTTAAGCAAGGAAATGGGTTCGTGGTAAAGACAAGATATACTTGGGCCAGAAAAACCCGCGCTCAAATTCAAATATTTTGGGCACGGGTTTTGCCGGTAAAAAATGGATTCAAGTAGAGTTTTATGGAACGTATCAATAAGCTAGACCCATACTGCGAGTTGTTTCATGCCATAAATAAACCCGAACACTCAAGAAATCCGTCGGGCAGGCGGATTCACATCTCTTACAACCAACACAGTCCTCGGTCCTTGGAGCAGAAGCAATTTGTTTAGCTTTACATCCGTCCCAAGGTATCATTTCTAATACATCGGTGGGGCACGCCCGGACACATTGAGTACATCCTATACATGTATCATAAATCTTTACTGAATGTGACATTGGATCTATACATTTTTGAACGTCATAAGTTTTCGGTCTAGTAAACTAATTTATAAATGAATCCTATATTTAGATACCAGACGAATCAATAAGTGATCAGAATCAATCTACTTCTCAATTGGTTTATGCGCGAGGGCCAGAATACTTTGATTTTTTATATTTTTGCAACCACAATCATACCTTACCCTGTACCAAATTTGCCGATTTGAACTTCTTTATAAATATTATAATTTCTATTTTTTATATTAAAATAAATACTATTTATTCAACAAGTTGGATTGGTTAATACGAGTTGATTTTCTGTTACGATAAATTGATGAAACAATAGCCAGTCAGCAGCCTCAGCGGCTGCAATAGCTATAATAAAAATGGAGAAAATACCCCCCCCTTAATTGGCGATTATCAAAAATATCCGAAAGTGTTACAAAATTGATATTAACTGAATTTAATATAAGTTCAAGACACATTAAGGGCTCTAACCATATTCCGGCTTGTGATCAATCCATAAATACCAATAGAAAATAAATAAGCACTCAAAGCAAGTATATGTTCGAGTATCATTAACCAACTCCTTTTCAATTTCGATTCATTTCAATCTGAACAATAATTAGATTAATTCTAACAAATATGAAAAAAAAAAAGAAAATAGATTAGTAATAGGATCGATAGAAAACAAAAGCCCCTCTCTTTTATCTATTCTATTTTTTAGACAGTAATTCAAATTTTTTGAATTACTCTTTTTAAAGATTCTTTATTCACGAGCTATAGCAATTGCACCTATTAAAGCGACTAAAAAAATTATTTAAATAAGTTCAAATGAAAGAAAAAATCTGTTGATAAATGAATTCCAATTTGTTGACTAGTACTTAGCAAATCTTGCTCTATAATCTGATTTGATTTTGTAGTCCAAACGATCCCATATCAGGACGTATCCGAAATAGTAGTAATTAGTGAAATAAAAAGACTTGTACAAACCATTGAAGTAACTCCATCCCCAACGGTCAAAAGATGAAAATCTTTGTAATATTCTGAACCATTCATGAACATCACAGCAAAAATGATTAAAACGTTTATAGCTCCTACATAAATAAGGAGCTGCGCAGCAGCTACAAAATAAGAGTCCTATATAATATAATATAGAATTAAGGATATACAAAAAAGAACTAATCCCGACGAAAAGGCTGAAGAAATTGGATTCGGAGGTAATACTACTGCTAGACTTCCTAATATAAGACCCGACCCCAGAAAGACTAAAAGAAAATCGTGTATTGGTCCAGGTAAATCCATTTTATTTTTTATAAAAAATCGAACTATTTCATGCCCTTGTTGACCTGACCAGGACAAAACAAAAGTTATCCTATTTTTTAGGATACTTATTAATTGAATGAAATTTGAATGGGGGGTGGTTGGAGTTGATGTAGATACAGTTATTGGGCTACTCTTAATTCTCGAAAGCAGAGGTTAAAACTTTATATTTTGGAAATTATTATTCAAATAGAAATTTCTTTTCAATCAAAACGAAGCCACGATTCTCACCAACCAAACGTTCTTTTGTATTGAACAAGGAAAAACCTCATTTTTAAATCAAAAAGGGATTTTGGATTTGTAAATATTAAGTGTTTTATGCATTTTTTATTTGAGGTGAATTCGAAGAAATTGTTTGAATTGTGTAATCGTCAATTATTGACGCCGGTAACCGACCTAAAGCAATTTGATTATAATTAAATTCGTGACGATCATAAGTAGAAAGTTCATATTTTTCAGTCATTGATAAACAATTTGTTGGACAATACTCAACGCAATTATCACAAAATATACAAATTCCAAAATCAATACTGTAATTAAGTAATCGTTTCTTTCAAATGTCAGTTTCCAATTTCCAATCAACAACGGGTAGATCTATAGGACATATACGAACACATACTTCACAAGCAATGCATTTTTCAAACTCAAAGTGGATTCGGCCTCGGAAACGTTCCGATATGATCAATTTTTCGTAGGGATATAGTTACCGGCAAACGATTCGCGTGGGACAAGGTAATCACGAAACCTTGACCAATGTACCTGGCAGCTCATATTGTTTGTTGACCAGAATTCAAGAACTGAGTTAGCATAGGGAACATAGCTGAATAGCTATAAATAATTTGACTTCTTTCTTTCTCTTGTTTGAGACAAGTTGTGAAAATAGACTATTCTTTTACAGTGAAAGAAGTTGGAACGAAGTTGTTAATAATAGATTACCTAGAGAAATAGGTAAAAGAAATTTCCATCCAAGATTTAATAGCAAGATTTAATAGTTGGTTCATTCTTAGTCTTGGTAAAGTCTATCTTGTTGCAATAGAAATGAACAAGAATAAATAAGTTTTAGATAATGTAATAAAGATACCAATTATTGTTCTAAAAACTTGACTTCTTGTATTTATGTCAAAAAGCCCAGTAACGGGTATGTATGGAATAGAAAGATTCCAACCCCCCAAGTAAAGAACTGTTACAAATAATGAAGAAACTAGTAGATTTAGATACGAAGCAACGTAAAATTAACCAAATTTGATACCCGAATATTCGGTTTGGTAACCCGCCACCAATTCTTCTTCTGCTTCTGGTAAATCAAAAGGCAATCTCTCCCACTCGGCTAGAGAAGAAATTATAAAAACGATAAACCCTATAAGGTTGACGCCATAAATTCCACCCCCCAAAACCATATTTTGAATGCGCTTTAACTATATCAACTGTACTTAAACTGTTAGATAATCATAGTCGACGATAACATCACTGTTTCCATCGCTATTGCAGAACCGTACATGAGATTTTCACCTCATACGGCTCCTCATAGGTCACAAATAAATTTAAGGGCCTTTCAAGATTATTAATCTTAATGTGTTTGTAGGATCGATATAGAGCCAAACTATTATCTTCTCATCCTAAGAATTAGACCAATGGAATTCTGTCTGCTAGATTTATAATCAAAAATGCTTCTGAATTGATCTCATCTTTTAATAATTTTCATTTTTATTTCTTGATTAATAACTTTATCCTTGAATAAAAAATACTTTTTAAAGAAATATTATATAGATATTTCAACCTATGATTTTATCATTTTCGATTACGAAAAAAAATTAGACATTACATAATTACATAACAAGAATTTTATTTATTTTATTTAGAGAAAAAAATCAAATATAGTTTTGAATAAAAAGATTTCTTTTTGCAATTCTAGTCTTTCTATTTTTTTTCGTTCCTATTCTCCTTTCTTATAAAAAGAGGTATTACCGAAAGTAAAAGATTTCTTCGTTCTTGATAGTTATTTACTTAAGGAGTACTTCTTAATCATTTCTACCAACTTAAAGCCCCAATTTGAATTTCTTTTCTAAAAATAAATATCCTTTTGGGTAATTTTCAAAACCTCCATTACTAATCCTTTGTGTATCTTGGTCTTCCTAACCATCCACTCGTCTTTTTTAACCGCTTGTTAGGGTAATATATCTATGGAAATAGATAATAAAACCACATATTGTTGATCTTTTGAACCCGCTCCAGACCAGACCACGATGACTAATCAAACAACCCGGGGTAAATAGTCTCGATTGTTTACATTTACTTTCACTTAATTCTTGTACATAGGAAATGAGATTTAATTCCTTTTAACAGCAAATTTTTAAGCTGTTTTATTTCACTCATATAACTATCTGATTAAATTCATCAACCCCAACGATGAATAAAGAAAATAGATATTCAGCTCATTTAACTTTCTTGCTAGAAAGAAAAGAAATAGGGTAGATTTTTTGTCTTACCAAATCGCACGTAGATTTATTGATAATACACATAGAGTTAATAGTATTTCATAACTAATTGATATTGATTGAGCAGCAGCCCTTAATCCACAATCCACCTAAAAAAGAATATTTATTATTTGATGCATATCCCGACATAAGAAGTCCAACGGGAGTAAGACTTGAAACGGCAATCCATAAAAAAATACCACTACTAAGATCAGCTAGAATAAATCAATAGCTAAAGGGAATTACTGAATAACTGAGTAAAATGGATATGACTGCTATGGATGGTCCGATACTAAATAAACGAGTATCTCCTCTAGATGGAAAAAGATTCTCTTTGAAAAGTAGTTTTGTACCGTCCGCCAGAGCTTGTAGAATTCCCAAAGGCCCGGCGTATTCGGGTCCAATACGTTGTTGTATCCCCGCAGGGATTTCTCTTTCTAACCAAACAATTACTAAGACACTTAGTGTGATTCCTAATACAAGCGTTAAAATAGGGCCGAGTATCCATACGATTCCATAGACTTCTTTTAAGGATTCCAACCTGTAAAAAGAATTGATAGCCTGTATTTCTGTTGTATCGATTATCATTTCAACGATCAACTTCTCATTCATTCTTTTAACTAATTGTGGAAGAATTTGCAAGTTGATAAAACCCGGCGGTCAGATTTTCCATCTCCAAGGAAAAACACTGCGATCTCCTATCAGAAAAATGCCCAATTCTCCTTTTGGCGCCTCAACTCTTACATAAAGTTCTTGCTTGGACAATTCAAAGGTTGGAGAGGGTTTTTTACTAATAAATCGATATTCAAAACCATTCCATTCAGGATTTTTTATTCTATTTTTTATTCTATTAAAGAGCCGGACTTTTAAAGGCCCTCCTGGAATTCCTTCCAGAGCCTGTTGGATAATTTTTATGGATTCTGTCATTTCGCTGATTCGTACTAAATACCGAGCTAATGAATATCCTTCTTTTTGCCATTGAATTTCCCAGTCAAATTCGTCGTAACACTCATAACGATCAACTTTACGAAGATCCCATTGTATTCCGGAAGCTCGTAGCGTTGGCCCTGATAAACCCCAATTTAGTGCTTCTTCCGAGTTAATAATGCTTATGCCCTCAACTCGTTCTAAAAAAATAGGATTTCGTGTAATAAGCTTTTGATACTCAGTAACCCTAACTTAAAAAATAATTGCAAAAATCCAAACATTACATTTATCTATCCAGCCATGAGGTAAATCAGCAGCAACCCCTCCGATACGAAAATAATTATGCATCATGCGCATGCCGGTAGCAGCTTCGAATAGGTCATATATCAATTCACGTTCTCTAAAAATAAATTAAATGAAGGGGTCTGGGCTCCAATATCTGCTAGAAAAGGGCCAAGCCATAATAAATGGGAGGTGATACGACTCAATTCCAACATATCTGATATAGCTAGCCCTTTTAGGTACTTGAATATTGCCTAGCTGCTCGGGTCCGTTTACGGTTATTGCTTCTGTAAACATAGTAGCTAAATAATCCCAACGCGTTCCATAAGGCAAATATTGTATAATTGTTCGATTTTCCGCAATTTTTTCCATCCCTCTATGTAAATGTAAATAACCCAATATTGGTTCACAGTCAATAACATCTTCACCATCGAGAGTCACAATCAGTCGAAGAACACCGTGCATTGACGCGTGGTGAGGACCCATATTGACTATCATGAGGTCTTTTCTTTTAGTTGGTGCAATCATAAGCTTTTCTCGAGTCATTCTTCCATGCATTGTTTAAAGTAAAAAGAAGTTCATTAAAATTTAAACGATTTAGCTCAAAGGTATCACTCTTCAAATTAACGGGTTTTTATCTCACGAATATCCAACTCGCGGATTAATTCTTTATAGCGTTCTCTATTTCTTTTTGACAAATAAGCCAGCAACCGTTGACGTTTTCCCAAAATTTTTCGCAAGCCTCGCTGAGATGAAGAGTCTTTTTTGTGCAATTCCAAATGTGAAGTCAGTTTCCTTATCTTAGTGGTGAAATTGAATACTTGAAATTCAACAGACCCTCTGTTTTCTTTTTGAGAAATAACCGAAATAAATGAATTTTTTACCATAAAAAAATACCCCCCGCTTTTTACAGATATGGATTTTACTGAATCAGTAATAATAATAAGGTCATTAATTTGAATGTGGTATATACAATAATATAATCATAAATTCTTTATGAACTTCTAATTTTCTGAATTCAAATCAATTAATTTAATTTGAAATTGGATTTAGATAGGAGTAGAGGTACATTTTTCCGTCGAATAATTTGAATTTAGACCTAAAATGAAAAAAGTTCCGAGGTCATTTCGAGATCTAATTGAAACATTACTGAAATGTGAGACAAGACACGTGATCCGTATATTTGTTTGTTTTCATATACCCCGCACACCCTACAATATATATATTAATATATATATTATGGGGTATAGCATATATACAAAAAATGTATTATCCACAAATTTGTAATCGTGGATACATCTGTATCCTTAACATACTGAAACGACTGCCATTATTTGTATTAAACCAATAACGGTTCATACAAGCTAAATCTTCTAATCGATAATTAGGCCAAAGAAAAAGCTTTAATTTCATTAATTTATTTTTTTTTTTATCAAGATGCTTGTTGTCATGTGAAACCTGGGTGCTGTTTTTTAGGTTCTTTTCGTTACAAAATACTGGATTTATATCTATATTATTTCTATTCTTTGAATTGAAACAGATTAGAATTCTCAATTTTTTACGACGTTTAAACGATAAAATATTTTCAGGAACAAACAAATCAAAACGATTTTTATCTCTATTTTTGGTTATTCTTTGCTGTGTTGAAATAGATTCACCAAAATAAGTCTTAGGGTCATATCCTTGCTCTTGGTATTTTTTATTAGTTTGGTGTTTACTCTTGTGAATCAACGAAATACCTATGGTTTGATACATAATAAACTGTCCATCTTTTTTTACAGATAGGCGGGCGGGTTCTATAATCAGTATTCCCCTTTTCATCAATTCTGTAAGAGTTAAATTCTTCTGAATTAGCATTAGATCCAAAAAAAATTCTCTCTTGTGAATCGAGGATATAGTAATTTTTCGTGGATCTACGAGTCTAAGCAGGAGACAATATACCTTGATATTATTCATCATTCTTTGATTTAAAGTATCGCCCCATCTGAATTGAAAAAGCAAATAACGTTTCAGGAATAAATCTAGTTCTGCTTCCGTCTTGTTTTTGTATTGTTTTTTCTTTTTCCCTTTTTTCATGTCTGGCCTTACACAATTTTTTTCAATATCTTTTGGCTGTGAGAGAACGGATCCAAGATCTCCTCGACTTGTGGGTTCTTTTTCTTTTTGATTTGGGTCTTTTTTTTTCGCTGCAATCAAAAAACTTCCTTTTTCCTTTTCATTGATCTTTTTATTTTGACTACAATTTGCATTTCTATTCAAATTAAAAAGAAGTAATTTACTTGGTATAAACCAAGGTTTCGTTTTATATGCACTATAAAGCAATACAAATTTTGGGAAGAACCAAGATTCCAGATTTGATATGGGCTGCTTTAGGATTTGTTCATTCATTACCATCCAATCAAAAAAACCTTTATGAGAATTTGGTGGATTTTTTTTTGTAATTTTAAAATAAGAGGGGTTTTTTTGATTTTTAGTAGAATTATTAGTAAGGGTTTGAACATTTTGATTCCTATTGGTATTGGTCATGGTACAGGCCTCAATATTAACTTTTTGTTTAAGATACAAATTGAGACTTTTCCAATCAAAATATTTTCTATTGGCCATTTTTTTCATATCCATATATAGAGTATCGACCCTTCCTAGATTATTATTTAGATACTTATGAATAAGGATGTTTCTCGGTATATCCAAAAGGGTCTCTTTAGGCGTGTAAGAAATCTCTGGATTCTTATTTCCTTGAAACGGAGATCTAGTAAAAAAGCATTCCGTTTTATTTCCATAATTAAGAAATTTATATGATAAAAGATCATACCTATAGTCTTTTTGAAAATTCTCTTTTTGATTAGATAATGAAGATGCTTCAAATTGTTTTTTGGAACCAATTAAGTGGTCTTTTTCCTCCCATTTGCTTACAATTTCCTTTTTAGCTATATGACGCTTATGAAGCGTATTTTGCCACTTTTCTGGTATTAATTTAGACCAATTTATCTCAGATAAATTGTATTGATACTGCCCTCTTAACCAAATTTTCCATCGATTCATTTCATAGCTCGGAAGTTTCTTATTCCCCAATTTTGAATGAACCACTCCTTGCGTTTCAAAAGAATCCCTTATTTCGGGTTTCGGAAAAAAAAGGATTCCTTGATAGTCAAGAACATATCTTAATTTATACGAATTACTAACTTGGATTTGTGATAATTTGTAAAATACATATGCTTGAGATATGTCGGATAAGTCATAAAAACCATGTGAGTTAGTTTTAACATTACTGATATTATCAAGTGACTTTGAAATAAACGGAATTGGTTTTTTCTTTTTTTTATTAATTATTTCTTGTTTTCCTGAATTATTATAAATGGATTTATCACTCATTTTTTTTATTAATTCAAGAAAAAGTTTTGTATTTGTTTTTGGAATATTAATGCTAGATAAAAAAATATCTGTGTATATTCTTTCAATAAAAAATTTAAAAAAAAAAGGGGATTTACAAATTATTCGAGCATTTATTCTTTTTAATATTTGCCGTTTTTCGAATCTGTTAGCATTATAGTTTGTTTTGTTAGCACTACTAAGATTATTTATTCTTGGAGTTACTTTTTTTTTCTCTTTTGAAATTTTCTCTATTTGATTTAGAATTGTACTTGTTCGATTCGCCAGATCCTTCATTTTTTTTTCTGTAAATGCAGAATTTATCCAACTTGGAGGGGCAATTTGAATCAGCGATTCGTGAATTATCTGGTTGCTTATTAGGGAATCTTTTTCTTCTTTAAATTCTCTCGATTCATACATTTCGACTTCTTTGAATCGAAATAATAGAATAGAATTGACTTTTGAAATTTCTTTTATTTTTTTTTTTATCAAAAAAACCCTTTTTATAACCCATTTTTTTGCTTTTTTTGAAAGTTTTCCAAGTAATTTTGTTTTTCCTTTGAAAACTAGTAGAACTCCAAAATACTTCTTTTTTAATTTTGAAATTTTTTCTTTTAATTCCGTAAAAATGGGTTTAAAAAAGGAAAGTCGTTTTCGGGGCGCGCCAAAGGGAAGTTCGGTTTCCATTCCCCAAACTGTTAAAAAACAAAAATCATCTTTTTGTTTTTTTTTTAGATCTTTCTGAGAAGATCCTAGTTTTGATTTGTTCCAAGGTTTCAAACAGAAAGGAAATAAGATTTTTATCTGAATGCCATCTGTCAACCAATTTTTCGGAAATTCTGTTTCGGATAATGGAACCCCGTTATAAGTACATTTAATATGTACCTCTCTCTCCCATTCGTGGAAATCTTCAGACCATTCGGGAAGTTGAAATAGGAGTATACGTCCAATATTTTTCGCAATTATGGATGAAGGTAATAGAATATATTTTCTAAAAATAGATTGAGTTAGTAACACGCAACCTCTT